AGGGCCCTCTTATCTCTTCCTTCTCCGAGCTCAGGTTATGGAAGAAGGAACCGAGAAGAAGGTATCAGCAACAACAGGTTTTATTACGGGACAGCTCATGATGCTCATATCGATCTATTATGCGCCTCTGCATCTAGCATTGGGTAGACCTCATACAATAACTGTCCTAGCTCTCCCCCATCTTTTGTTTCATTTCTTCTGGAACAACCAAAAACACTTTTTTGATTCTAGATCTACTAACAGAAATTCAATGCGTAATCTCAGCATTCAATGTGTATTCCTGAATAATCTCATTTTTCAATTATTCAACTATTTTCTTTTACCAAGTTCAATGTTAGCCAGATTAGTCAACATTTATATGTTTCGATGCAACAACAAGATGTTATTTGTAACAAGTAGTTTTGTTGGTTGGTTAATTGGTCACGTTTTATTCATGAAATGGGTTGGGTTGGTATTAGTCTGGATACGGCAAAATCACTCTATTAGATCTAATCTACTTATTCGATCTAATAAGTACCTTGTGTCAGAAGTGAGAAATTCTACGGCTCGAATCTTTAGTATTTTCTTATTTATTACCTGTGTCTACTATTTAGGCAGAATACCGTCATCCATGGTTCTCAAAGAAACCTCAGTAACGGAAGAAAGGGGGGAAAGCAGAGAAGAAACAGATGTAGAAATAGAAAAAACTTCCGAAACGAAGTGGACTAAAGAGGAACAAGAGGGATCCACCGAAGAAGATCCTTCTCCTTCCCTTTTTTCGGAAGAAAAGGAGGATCCGGACAAAATCGATGAAACGGAAGAGATCCGAGTGAACGGAAAAGAAAAAACAAAGGATGAATTCCACTTTCACTTTAAAGAGACATGCTATCAAAATAGCCCTGTTTATGAAACTTCTTATCTGTATGGGAATCAAGAAACTTCGAAGTTAGAAATACTTAAAAAAAAAGAAAAGATATTAATAAATACAATAAATATAAGAAAAGATAAGAGGAGATTCGTCCATTACCTACATATTTTAGTGCTTCTCCTATAAAGAAACTCAGAACACCAACTACATTCGTAATTCCATCAACTATTCGCCTATCAAAAACATGAGCAAATTCCGCTAATCCTCGTATACTGGTAGTTAAAGATGCTTTATAAAAATAATCTATGTAACCACGATTATATGACCAATTATATATTATATTTATTATCTTTTCTCCTAAAAAAAAAAGTTTAATAGGAGCCTTTTTTTTTAATGAATTCATTAAATTCAAATTTTTGAACGATGAATAAACAGGTTTATATAAAAGAAACGCGATAAATATTCCAAAAAGGGCTATACTGACAGAAAAAGTTGCATTTGTAACAAATTCATACCAATCCACAGAATTAGAAAAATGTTTATGTAAAAGATTTATAGATGAGTTTAACCATTTGGATAATATATCCAAATCTTTTCCTTCTTGAGTAAAAGGAATCCCGATAAATCCAACAAAAAAAGTAAATAAAACCAATAGAAGCAGCGGGAATAACATAGTATTATCTACTTCATGAGGATAGGATAAAGTCTTTGTACTATCAAAAGGGGTAATAGTCATAAAGTGTCGGGTTACATTATCATTAATTCGATATGTGTTTGTCGAAAGAAAAGAAGTACCAGCATTATTCTTGATTGGTAATAAAGTTAATAAACTCATTTGTTTTTTTTTTGTTTTTGGACTTTCTTTACCCCATAAAGAAATGGAATAGGCCAAACTACTTGTTTTTCCACTATAATTTTGAAAGTTAATGTTTAAATGTCCCTCAAAAGTTAGTAAATAGATTCGAAACATATAAAATGCTGTTAATCCTGCCGTGGAGCAAGCTAGTATTCCAACAATCTGTGAATACAACCAACTATCATTAAGAATTTCATCTTTAGACCAAAAACAAGCAAGAGGTGGAATACCACATAGAGAAAGTGTCCCTAAAAAAAAAGCAGTTTTTGTAATTGGCACATATTTTATTAAACCACCCATAAGAACCATATTTTGACTTTTATTTGGAGAATATCCAACAATAGGCTCCATTGAATGAATAATTGATCCAGATCCTAAAAACAACAATGCTTTGGAATAAGCATGAGTAATCAAATGAAACAAAGCTGTTCGATAAGACCCCATACCTAAAGCTAACATCATATACCCCAATTGAGACATTGTAGAATAGGCTAAACTTCTTTTAATATCGTTTTGAGCAAGAGCTAAAGTAGCTCCTAATAGTACTGTTATTATACTTAGCAAAGATATGAAATTCATTATGTAAGGTATAACTATAAAAAGGGGAAAAAGCCGAGCTACAAGAAAAATTCCCGCTGCCACCATAGTCGCAGCATGGATAAGAGCTGAAATAGGAGTAGGACCCTCCATAGCATCGGGTAACCATACATGAAGGGGAAATTGAGCAGATTTAGCAACTGCACCAGAAAATAATAGGAAGACACATACAGTTCCAAATAAAAAATGGACCCCATTAGTAGAAATTAAGTTATTGAATATTTCGAACAAGTCTCTAAATTCGAAACTACCTGTTATCCAATAAAGACCTAAAATTCCTAATAATAAACCAAAATCCCCGATACGGTTAGTCACAAACGCTTTTTGGCAAGCATTTGCGGCAAGGGGTCGTGTGAACCAAAAACCTATTAATAGATAAGAGCACATTCCAACTAATTCCCAAAAAAGATAAATTTGTATCAAATTAGAACTGGTAACTAATCCCAACATAGATGCATTGAAAAAACTCATATAAGCAAAAAATCTCAAGTATCCTTGATCATGAAACATATAATTATCACTATAAATAAGAACCATAACTCCGATAGTAGTGATTAATATTGACATAATAGAAGTAAGTGGATCGATCAAATAGCCAAACTCTAAAGAAAAATCATTATTGATGGTCCAAGACGATATATATTGATAAATGGAACTCCTATTTATTAGTTGAATAGATAGGTCAGCTGAAAAAACCATAACTATACTTAATAAGAAAACACTATGAAAAGACCACATACGTCGAAGATTTTTTGTTGCCGTCGGAAAAAAGATAAGCCCTAGTCCTATTCCCATAGGAACTGGAAGTGGAAGGAGAGGTATGATCCATGCATATTGATATGTATGTTCCATAAAAAATTTGTTCTTTCAAAATTGTTTCTAATTCACCAGATCCTATCTAATTGTAAAAGAACAAAATCAAGATAGGTAATAACTAAAAAGGTTTTATTCTGAATTATTCTCAGTGTTTCTTCAATACTTCAAATATTCAAATCAAGAAGTGCAAATTGGTCAAATAACATGGAGAACTTCTTTGTGAAAATGGAATACTTAGTTTTTAACTAATGAAAATTTTAAAATTAGGTATATTCTTTCAACTGGGACTATTAATAGTAAACTTTATATTTAAATTTTTTATTAGGTCAAAGTTGGGTTCGTAAATTAGTCGATGATTTTGATTCCAGGTATAAATGACTAAAATAAACTGAGATCGAAATGGAAGCTGTTTTTTTGTTTTTTTTTAGTAACTTAACTCTATCTTTTCACCTATAAAATTTTTTGTCCTTAGTAATATTTTCTGTAATTTTCATATACCTATGATTTTTTTATGAGGTTAGTAGCGTATCATCTATGGATAGATAGATAATGAAGAAGAATTCGTTTTGAACAATAGATGTCTTTCACATCCAATGATATTATTGAAAAACCTTTTCAATTTTGAATGGCAGTTCCAAAAAAACGTACTTCTCTGGCCAAAAAGCGTATTCATAAAAGGTTGTGGAAAAGGAAGGGATATTGGGCAGCGTTAAAAGCCTTTTCATTAGGCAAATCCCTTTCTACTGGTAATTCAAAAAGTTTTTTTGTACCAACACCCAAATAATAAAAGATTCAAATAATCGCAATCGAACAAATGTTAATTTAGTGTAGAATATGACTACGAAATTTTTATTATCTAATGCAATACCTAGTAAAGCATAATATGGAACTTTTTGACTCTTCTATTCTATATAGTTATTCTATATAGAATAAAAAATCTATTATAGTATAAAAAATCCTGAAAGCAATATTTTGTTGCGAAATAAAAACCCCCACCTCGGAAATGATAAAACATAAAACATACTCAAAATAAACTATTTGAAACCTTCTATCTGGTGGGGGTTTTTATTTCCCCCATCTCCCCTTTTCGCACAATCTTTTTTTATGATTTCCTAAGATAGGAGGTAGCACTTTTTATTTTTTTATTTACAAATACAACAATGGAGAGCATAAAAGACCTGAACAAACCTCACTATTAAGTTTATTAAGTTCACTAATTTGGACATTTACTAAAAAAAGTTCCGAACAGTTAATTAACGCATTAAATCTCGACACTTGAATAATAATAGCTTATTATTATTTTAAGTAAGCCGCTATGGTGAAATTGGTAGACACGCTGCTCTTAGGAAGCAGTGCTTGAGCATCTCGGTTCGAATCCGAGTGGCGGCACATTCTCTTCTAAAAGAGATACAATAAGTCCTATAATGAATTCAATTCCGATACCTTATTTTAAAAATGGATATGATATTTTTTACTGTCGAACATATATTAACTCATATTTCTTTTTCCCTTGTTTCAATTGTAATTACAATTTATTTGATAAGCTTAGTAGTCGATGAAATGATAGGACTCTCTAATTCTTCTGAAAGAGGTCTAATAGCTATTTTTTTCTGTATAACAGGATTTTTAATTATTCGTTGGATTTATTCACACCATTTTCCATTAAGTGATTTATGTGAATCATTAATTTTCCTTTCGTGGAGTTTCTCGATTATTCATATGTTTCCATATTTTAAAAACAAAAACTTACGCGTAATAACTGCACCAAGTGCTATTTTTACTCAAGGATTTGCCACTTCGAGTCTGTTAACTGAAATGCATCAATCCACAATATTAGTACCTGCTCTGCAATCCCAGTGGTTAATGATGCATGTAAGTATGATGTTATTGGGTTATGCAGCTCTTTTATGTGGATCATTATTATCAGTATCTCTTCTAGTCATTACATTTAGAAAAGATATCAAAATTTTTATTTTTGCTAAAAGCCATTTATTTTTTACTGAGTTATTTGACTTTGGTCAGATCCAATACATGAATAAAAGAAGGAATGTTTTACAAAGCACCTCCTTTGATTCGGCTAAAAATTATTACCGATCACAATTGATTCAACAATTAGATCATTGGAGTTATCGTGTTATTAGTCTAGGGTTTATCTTTTTAACTATAGGGATTCTTTCCGGAGCAGTCTGGGCTAATGAGGCCTGGGGATCATATTGGAATTGGGACCCAAAAGAAACTTGGGCCTTTATTACGTGGACTATATTCGCGATTTATTTACATACTCGAACAAATATAAATATGAAAGTTGCAAATTCTGCAATTGTAGCTTCTATGGGCTTTATTATAATTTGGATATGCTATTTTGGGGTCAATCTCTTAGGAATAGGGCTACATAGTTATGGTTCGTTTCAATTAACATCTACTTGAATAAAAAAAAAAAGAATAAAAAAGGCCTACCGATTAGAGATAGAAAATAGCGTAAATAAAAATCTACGAAATCTTAGTTGAAGTCGTCAAGAGCCATTTGAATCAATACAATACTTGATTCAAACGGCTCTCACAAAGGCTAAATGGATCCAGTTAAAATTCTTTTTCTATTAATGAGTTAATTCTATTAATGAGTTAATAAAGTTAATAAGTCAAAAATTTTTATTTTTTATTGTATAACGCACAATAAGAAAATAAATAGATTTTTTTATACAAAAATTATCTATAAAAATATTTACCTAAAATACTTTGAACCTTATCAACTGATAATGAAAACACGAAATCCGGGTAAAGACCAATACCTATTATGGGTAGAACGATGGAGATCGAAACAAATAATTCTCTTGGTCCCGAATCAAAAAAATAGGAATTTGGAACAGTAAATAGCTTGTATCCATAGAACATCTGGCGTGACATAGATAATAAATAAATAGGAGTTAATATCATCCCCATTGCCATTACACAAGTAATTAGTATTTTTATCATTAAAAGATATTTTTGACTAGTAATTAGTCCAAAAAAGACTATCAATTCCGCAACAAAACCACTCATGCCCGGTAATGCAAGAGAAGCCATCGATAATATACTGAACATGGTGAATATTTTGGGCATTAAGATAGCTATCCCACCCATTTCATCGAGATAAACAAGACGGATTCGATCATAACCCGTTCCTGCCAAGAAAAAAAGCCCAGCACCAATAAAGCCATGAGAAATTATTTGTAAAAGAGCTCCGTTGAGGCCCGTATCAGTAATAGAGCCAATTCCTATAATTATGAAACCCATATGAGATACAGAAGAATAGGCTATTCGTTTTTTTAAATTACGTTGGCCAAGAGATGTTAAAGCTGCATAGATTATCTGGATCGTACCCACTATTATCAACCATGGAGAAAATATCGAATGAGCGCGGGGTAATAATTCCATATTGATCCGAACCAACCCATATGCTCCCATTTTTAATAAAATTCCAGCTAGAAGCATACAAGTACTGTAATGTGCTTCCCCGTGGGTGTCTGGTAACCAAGTATGTAGGGGTAGAATCGGTAATTTGACAGCAAAAGCAATAAGAAATAAAATATAGAATATTATTTCCAATGCCACAGGATAGGATTGATTAGCTAATATTTCAAAATTTAATGTTGGTTCATTGGAACCATATAAACCGATCCCCAGAACTCCCATTAACAGAAAAATGGAACCTCCTGCAGTGTATAAAATAAACTTGGTAGCTGAGTATAGACGTTTCTTTCCTCCCCACAAAGATACAAGTAAATAAACAGGAATTAATTCTAACTCCCACATGATGAAAAAAAGTAAAAGGTCTCGGGAAGAAAATGATCCTATTTGGCCACTATACATTGCTAACATCAAGAAATGGAAAAATCGTGAATCTCGAGTAACTGGCCAAGCCGCTAAAGTAGCTAAAGTAGTAATAAATCCCGTTAATAAAATGGGTCCTATAGAAAGTCCATCTATTCCTAATCTCCAGTAAAAAGAAAAAAAATGTATCCATTTATACTCCTCTGCCAGTTGTATTAAAGGATCGTCGAATCGGAAATGATAACGGAATGCATAGGTCATTAGAAGGAGTTCTAAGATACATATACATATAGTGTACCACCTTATTATTTTATTTCCTTTCTGAGGGAGAAAGAAAATAAAAGAACCTGCAGATATCGGAAAAGCTACAATTAATGTTAACCAAGGAAAAAGGTTCATGGTAAAGATAAGATACACTTAGACCATAAAAAACCCGTACTAAAAAAAAAGAAATGGAAACTATATATTAGTTTGAGCACGGGTTTTTGTCGGTAAAAAATGGATTAGTGCTATTTTTTTTGAACGTATCAATAAGCTAGACCCATGCTACGAGTTGTTTCATGCCATAAATAAACCCGAACACTCAAGAAATCCGTTGGACAAGCGGATTCACATCGTTTACAACCAACACAGTCTTCTGTTCGTGGGGCGGATGCTATTTGTTTAGCTTTACACCCGTCCCACGGTATCATTTCTAATACATCTGTGGGGCAGGCTCGAACACATTGAGTACATCCTATACATGTATCATAAATCTTTACTGAATGTGACATTGAATCTCTAAATTTTTGAACGTCATAAATTTTCAATCTAATAAACTTGTACATGAATCATGTATTTAGATATCAGATGAATCAATGATTTACCAAAATTTTTATACAAAATTAATTTATGGATCAGCTTATACAAAAGAGTAAAGATACTTTTATTGAGTACATCTTCGTAAACAGGAATATGAACCTATATTTAATATCATACATACTAATTGGACTTACTGAATAACAATTTTTTTGTTTGCGTTGATAAGGATTCAAATTTTTGAATGCATATTATTTATTCAACAAATTTGATTGATTGGTGCGAGTTGATTTTTTATTACGATAAATTGAGGAAATAATTGCTGGTCCAATAGCTGCTTCAGCGGCTGCAATAGCTATGACAAAAATTGAGAAAATATCTCCTACTAATTGACGGCTATCAAAAAAATCAGAAAATGTTACGAAGTTTATATTAACTGCATTTAGGATAAGTTCAAGACACATAAGGGCTCTAACCATATTTCGGCTCGTGATCAATCCATAGATACCGATAGAAAATAAATAGGCACTCAAAACAAGTACATATTCGAGCATCATTGACCGACTCCTTATCAATCTTGATTCATTTCAATATGAACAACAACTCAACTTATTCTATTGACTAGAATCTAAAAAGCACGGAACAAGGACAAAGAAATATATTTCTAATATTGAGAATAGGTAATAGATTGAATTAAAAGCATTTCTTATCTTATCTATGCTATGAACGTTCGAAAGCTTTATTACTGACGAGCTACCGCAATTGCACCTATCAAAACAAATAAAAGAATTATTGAGATGAGCTCAAATGGAAGAACAAAATCTGTTGATAAATGAATCCCAATTTGTTGACTATTACTTATCAAATCCTGTTCTACAATATGGTTTGATCTTGTAGTCCAAATAATCCCGTACCATGAGGTATCTGGAATAGTAGTAATTAGTGAAACAAAAATACTTGTACAAACCACTGAAGTAACTCCATCTCCAACAGTCCACAACTGGAAATCTTTGTAATATTCTGAACCATTAATAAACATCACAGCAAATATGATTAAAACATTTATAGCTCCCACATAAATAAGAAGTTGGGCAGCAGCTACAAAATGGGAATTTGATGAAATATAGAATAAGGATATACAAACAAGAACTAATCCCAATGAAAAGGCGGAATAAATTGGATTAGTAAATAATACTACTCCTAGACCTCCTAATATAAGACCTGATCCCAGAAAGATTAAAAGAAAATCATGTATTGGTCCCGGTAAATCCATTATATATAATATAAAATAAGAAATAAAAAAAATCGAAATGTTTCATGAACTTATTGATCGGACCAGGAAAAGTAAAATTATCGGGGATATATATTTTTTTTTTTAATTGAAAGAATAAATGTGTATTGATATAAGTCCAAAAATAGGACCAATATCATTCTTTTTTGAGGTTCAATTCGGCAGTTCAAAAAAAAATTCCTTTATTTAGATCAAAAGACGACACTAGTAATTCTAAATTTTTTATAAAAGAGGGTTTTAGCCATTTTTTATTTGAGGCGCATTCAAAATTGTTCGAATTGTGTAATCGTCAATTAATGCCAATGGTAAACGACCCAAAGCAATTTGATTATAATTCAATTCGTGACGATCATACGTAGAAAGCTCATATTCTTCAGTCATTGATAAACAATTTGTGGGGCAATACTCAATGCAATTACCACAAAATATACAGATTCCAAAATCAATACTGTAATTAAGCAATTGTTTCTTTCGGATCCTAGTTTGTAGTTTCCAATCAACAACAGGTAAATTTATAGGGCATACGCGAACACATACTTCACAAGCAATGCATTTATCAAATTCAAAGTGAATTCGACCGCGGAAACGTTCTGATGGAATTAATTTCTCATAAGGATATTGAATCGTTACAGGTAAACGATTTGCGTGGGATAAAGTAATCATAAAACCTTGACCGATATACCTTGCAGCTCGTACTGTTTGTTGACCATAATTGATGAACCCAGTTACCATAGGGAACATATCGTGAATAGGTATGAATAATTTGATGATTTTTTCCTTCTCTTGTTTGAGATAAGTCTACGTATAGACTTGCATGGTTAGAGTGAAAGGAGTTGGGAAGAAGTTGTTAATAATAAATTACCGAGAGAAATAGGTAAAAGAAATTTCCATCCAAGATTTAATAATTGATCCATTCTCAGCCTAGGTAACGTCCATCTTGTTGTAATAGGAATGAACAAAAACAAATAAGTTTTAACTAATGTAATCAAAATACTAATGATTGTTCCAAAGACTCCGCCTGCTTTTACAAAAAGTTCAGGAACGAATATATATGGAATAGAGAGATTCCAACCGCCCAAGTAAAGAACTATTACAAAAAATGAAGAAACTAATAGATTTAGATAGGACGCAACAAAAAATAAACCAAATTTGATACCTGAATATTCGGTTTGATAACCTGCTACTAATTCTTCTTCTGCTTCTGGTAAATCGAAGGGTAACCTCTCACATTCTGCTAGGGAAGCAATTAGAAAAACGATAAACCCTATCGGTTGACGCCACAAATTCCACCCCCACAAACCATATTTTGACTGTGCTTCAACTATATCAACTGTACTTGAACTATTAGATAATCATAGTCGATGATAACATTACTGTTACTATCGCTATTACAGAACCGTACATGAGATTTTCACCTCATACGGCTCCTCTAGGAGCCTAAATAAATTTAAGGACCGGGTTAGTATTTTTTAACGTCATATACTTGTATGTTAGATAGAGTCAAAATATATGGAAAAGCCCCGAATTAGCCCAATGTAATTCCGTCTGCTATAAAAAAAGTATTTCTGAATTAATCTCATCCTTTACTTTTACTTTAATTGTAAAAATTTCAATATTTTTTGAGTAATAACTTAATCCGTCAATAAAATACTCCTTTTAGTAATATATATAAATATTTCAACCCAGGATTTTCGATTACGAAAAAAGCATTCCATACATATTCCATTACTTCATCACTCATTACAGGACTTTTATCCCTCTGAATCTAACTATATTAAAGAAAGAATAAAAAAGGTTGCTCTTTTTTATTGGAATTGCATTCTTTCTAGTTTGTTCGTTCCTGCTCTTCTTTTTCTTCTTTCTCAAAAACGGAAAAAGGGGGGTCTTTTCAAAAAGGATTCTTTCGTTCCTGATAGTTTTTTTTTTCAGTGGATAGGGGCATACTCTGGATCGGAATCGTGGGAAGTACTACCGGATCATTTCTACCAACTTAAAGCCCCAATGAGTGTTCCTTTTATGCGTAAATGCTTTTTTGTATAATTTGCATAATCTCTATTACTAATCCTTTGTGTACCTTGGTATTTCTAACCACCCACTCATTTTTTATCAACTAACTATTATGGTAATACATACAAACGATAGTGAAAAATCCATAAAGTTGGTTGTTATTTTAAACCCGCTTCAAGTCAGGATGATCAATCAACCGATCTTGGGATAAACAGTGTGAATTACTTATGTTTACTTATGTTTAATCCTTATACATAGGAAATGAGACTTACTATTTTTACTGCAAATTTCGAAGCTGTTTTCTTTCACTCATAGAACTATCTGATTGTGTTCATCAGTCGGGTTAATGAACAAAAAAAGAAAGTGATTTCTTTAATTCAGACAATTTCTTTCCAACGAAAAGAAAAGGACAATAGGGAAAATGTTTCAACGAATCGCACGTAGAGATATTGATAACACGCATAGAGTTAATGGTATTTCATAACTAATCGATTGAGCAGCAGCCCGTAAACCACCTAAAAAAGAATATTTATTATTTGATCCATATCCTGATATAAGAAGTCCAATTGGAGAAATACTTGAAATGGCAATCCATAAAAAAACACCAATATTGAGATCGGCTAGAACAAGATGATAGCTAAAAGGGATTACTGAATAACTTAATAGAATTGATATGACTGCTATGGATGGTCCGATATTGAATAAATAAGTATCGCCTCTAGATGGAAGAAGATTTTCTTTGAAAAGTAGTTTTGTACCATCTGCTAAAGCTTGGAGAATTCCAAAAGGTCCAGCATATTCAGGTCCAATACGTTGTTGTAGCCCCGCAGCTATTTCTCTTTCTAACCACACAATTACTAGTACACCTATTGTGATTCCTACTATAACAGTCAAAATCGGAATAAGCATCCATATGATCTCATACACATCTTTTAAGGATTCCCATTTTGAAAAAGCATTGATATCTTGTACTTCTGTTCTATCAATTATCATTTCAACGATCAACTTCTCCCATAATGATATCTATACTACCTAGTATTGTCATAATATCAGCCAATTTCATTCTTTTAACTAACTGAGGAAGAATTTGCAAATTGATAAAACCCGGTGGTCGAATTTTCCATCTCCAAGGAAAAATTCGACCATCTCCTAACAGAAAAATTCCCAATTCGCCCTTTGGGGCTTCGACTCTCGCATAAAGTTCTTGTTTCGACAATTCAAAAGTAGGAGAGGTTTTTTTACTAATGAAGCGATATTCAAAATCATTCCATTGGGAATCCCTTACTTTCTCAAAACATCGTATTTCTAAATTCTCATAAGGTCCGCCCGGAATTCCTTCCAAAGCTTGTTGAATAATTTTGATAGATTCCTCAATTTCACTGATCCTTACTAAATAACGAGCTAATGAATCTCCTTCTTTTTGCCATTGGACTTCCCAATCAAATTCGTCATAACACTCATAATGATCAACTTTACGAAGATCCCATTCTATTCCGGACGCTCGTAGCATTGGGCCCGATAAACCCCAATTTAGTGCTTCTTCTCCACTCAAAATTCCTACTCCCTCAACACGTTCTAAAAAAATGGGATTCCGTGTAATTAGTTTTTGATATTCTGAAATTCCGGTTAAAAAATAGTCGCAGAAATCAATGCATTTATCTATCCAACCATGCGGTAAATCAGCGGCAACTCCTCCGATACGAAAAAAATTATGCATCAATCTCATACCAGTAGCAGCTTCGAAGAGATCATATACTAATTCTCGTTCTCGGAAAATGTAGAAGAAGGGAGTTTGTGCACCAATATCTGCCATAAAAGGGCCAAGCCATAATAAATGAGAAGCTATACGACTTAATTCTAACATAATTACTCTAATATAACTGGCTCGTTTAGGTACTTGAATATTCCCTAACTGTTCCGGTGCATTTACGGTTATGGCCTCGGTGAACATAGTAGCCAAATAATCCCAACGAGTTACATAAGGTAAATATTGTATAATTGTTCTATTTTCTGCAATTTTTTCCATTCCTCTGTGTAAATACCCCAATATTGGTTCACAGTCAACAACATCTTCACCATCGAGAGTAATGATGAGTCGAAGAACGCCGTGCATTGATGGGTGGTGAGGTCCCATATTTACTATCATAAGTTCATTTCTTATAATTGGTACATTCATAGGTTGTTCCTTGATTTATTTTTCTAGGAATTGCAGAAAACAAAAAAAAAAATTCAGCAAAAGGCAGGATCCAATAACCAATAAATTGAATTTTAGTTCTTGAAATTAACGAATTTTTGGTTCCCGAATATCCAGTCGATCAATTAATTCTTTATAACGTATTCCATTTTTTTTTGACAAATAAGCCAGCAGTCGTTGACGTTTTCCCAGAATTTTTTTTAGACCTCTCTGAGATAAATAATCTTTTCTGTGCAATTCCAAATGTGAAGTAAGTCTTCGGATTTGCTGCGTGAAATTAACTACTTGAAATTCAACGGCTCCCTTGGTTTCTTCTTTTTTTTCTTGTTTTTGGGAAATAACTGAGGAAACTGAATTCTTTAGCATAAAAGTAAATCCTCTCCAACTTTTTTAAAATATGAATTTTATGGATCAGTAATAATAATGTTGGACATTTTAATTTGGTAGATTTTTTTTTCGTTCTGGGCTTTTTAATTTGATCAAAATTTTGAAAATCAAATAACCATTAATAATCCAACTCTGTTTTTTATTTGATTCATTCTTTAGATAGAAAAAGGGTGGAACTCAGAACATAAAAGAGAGAAAAATTACATAAAAGAGAGAAAAATTTAAACTTTAAATAATCAAAAAATTTTGATGAATTATGGATCGAATTGATATATTATTGAATTATTATTCATGTATTAGAATAGAATATAAGACAATACGTGTCTACGTCTGTTTAGTTTTTTCTGGGCGATATGTTACAGAATAGAAATCAAAATATCCTATCATGCATTTCATACATTTAGAATTGTGGATACATAGGTATTCTTAACATACTGAAAGAACTCCCAGTATTAGTATTAAACCAATAACGATTCATAGAAACTAAATCTTCTAATTGACAAGTCGGCCAAAGAAAAAACTTTAATCTATTAAGACGGGTGCTTTCAACCAAAAATGGACCATAAATTTTTACATTGTTTCCGTTGCCAAATACCATATTTAGATCTATACCTTTGGTTTTTTTTGAATTAAAAGAAATTAGAATTCTTAACTCTTTGCGACGGCTTGGCGATAAAATAGTTTCAAGAACAAGTAAACTGGAATTTTTTATGTCTCTATTTCCAAGAATTTTTTGCTTTTTTGCAATGGATTTTGAAAAATCCATTTTTTCTCGATACCTTGGATTAGGTTGATAATTAGTCTTCTGAAATAATGAAATCCGTATGGTTTGATACATAAGAAATTGTCCAGGATTATTTATAGACATACGAACTGGTTCAATAAAAAATACCCCCCTTTGCATCCATTCTGTAACACTCGGCATTATATCTAGATTTATTGTTCCTCTTTGAATAGCGGATAGAGCGCTTTCTCGTGGATTTCGCAAGCTAAGCAGGAGACAATATACTTTGATATTTTTCATTATTGTTATATTGAAAAAAAAAGACCATCTCAATTGAACAAGCAAATGACTTGTTAGTACAAAATCGAGGTCTTCCTCTGTATTGCTTTCGTTTATACGTTTTTTTATGTCTGATTCCACACTATAGTCTAAAAAATCACCATAGTCTGAAACATCTTTTTCGTGGTTTAAGAGAACAGATCCAAGATTCCATTTTTGCTTTAGAGTGATATTCTTTTTTTCACTCAAACTTTTCTTTTCATTAAAATTTAAAAGAAGTGATTGGATTGGTATGCTCCACAGTTTTAGTTTATATACATTATAAAGCAGTATCAATTCTGGTAAGAACCAAAGTTCTTTATTCAAAATAGGAAATTCTTCGTTCATTCCCAGCCAATCGAAAAAGCTTTGAATCCTTGGGTGGGTTTGCTCAGTTTGGCGAGTCGTCAAATCAAAAAGACCCCTCTTATCGATTTGTTCAATTAGTTGATAATTACTTATCTTAGTATTCTTGGTATTAGTCTGGATCCAGGCTTCAATATTGACCCTTTTTCTAAGACACAACTGGATAATTCTGTAATAAAAAAAAGATTTATCCATATCTGTAATAGCTTTTTCGCCTAAAGAAGTGTTATCTCCTAGCGTAAAAAGTTTTTTTTTTTTTTTTTTGTAATTATAGGATATTTTTTGGTTATTATTTCCCTGTGATGGTAAAAGAAAAATAGATGAGTTCTTCTTATTTTCAGAATTAATAGATTTATATGATAAGAGATCATATCGAGAATTTTTTTTGAAATTCCCTTTGTGATTTGATAATGAGTTTAATCCATAATCATTAATTTCCTTTTCGTAACGAATTAACTCATTGTTTTCATATAAATCCCATTTTGATAAATCCTTATTTGCATTTTGGCTTATAGAGGGGCTATTTTTCTTCTTTTTCCATTTTTTTGGTACCAATCCAGACCATCTAATATGAGATATATTATATTGATAATGATTCTGTAACCAGCTTTTCCATTCATTTATTCCATAAGTAAGAAGTTTCTTATCTGTTAATTCCGAATCAAATATTCCTTGTACTCCAAAATGATCCGTTATTTTATCTTTAAGAAAAAGAGCTATTTCATGATATTGACGTGCAGATCTTAATTTTAAGTTGTATAAGTTAAAAATGCGGCTTTGTGATAATTTATACCCTACAAAGGCTTGTGATAAAGCGGATAAGTCAAAAAACAATTTTGAATTTTTATTACTAATATAAAAAGAGGACTGTCTAAAGTCAATTTTTTTTTCTTTTTTATTTACTTCATTATTGTACGTGTACTTATCCATTTTTTTTTTTTTTGATTTTGAATCAAAAAAAAGTTGTCCCTTGATCCTTATTATATTAATAACTAGGACGATAGCAATGTATATTCTTTCAATAAAAAATTTTATAAAATACTGCGAATTAAAGATTAATCGAGTCAGTCGGTTTTTTACTATTTGACAAATAATTTGTATTTTTTTTAATTCTAATCTTTTTATGCCATGCCGCTTTTTGTTAAACCTGTTATTTATCTCAGGAGTTCTTAAATTTTTTTTCTTGTCTTTTATGATTTTTTCTAGTTGATTTCTGATTGTACTTGCTCTAATAGTCATATCTTGCATTTTTTTTTCTGTTAGCGAATGTTTTGTCCAATTTTTCGATCGAGTTGGAATGGGCGATTCGTTAATTATTTGATTATTTTTTATCAAATCTTTGTCGTTTTTAGTTTCACCCCCTTCATCTAGCTCGCTCAACCCAACTAACAAAATTCTGCTTTTTTTTGAGGGGTTGTTTATTAGTCTGTTTAGAACTAGACCACTTTTGTTAATCCAGTTTTTTAGTTCTTTTAACATTTTTAAAATAAAAAAAAAAATTGTTTTTAATTTTCTCATTTTTTTTATGAGTTCTTTAAAAATGGGTACAAAAAAGGAAGGCTCTTTTTGGGGTGAACCAAAAGGCTGTTTGGTTGTCCTCCCCCACACAGTTAAAAAACGCATTTTTTTTTTTTTCAATCGACCCATTTGAGGGAATTCAGGTTTCGATCTATGCCAAGGTTTAAGATAGAAAGGAAATAGGATCTTTATCTGAATACCTTCACTTAACCAGTTTTTCGGCAAGTCTTTTTCGGATAGTTCAACACCACTATAAGTGCATTTAACATGCGTTTCCTTATTCCAATTTTCGAAATCCTCGGACCATTCGGGAAATTGAAATAATAAGATACGGCCAATATTTTTAGCTATTATCAATGAGGGTAATATAATATATTTCCTAAGAATTGATTTTATTATTAATATACAACTCCTTGTTACTTGAGGAGTTAGAATACCATCCGGAGGTTCCTCTGCTATTTCGATCCCTATTGTTGCTTCTCTTTTATACTTCTCATTTTTTTCTTTTTTTTCTGAAAGTTCAAATTCTTTAGTTTTTTTCATCCAATTTCGGAAACTTAGTTTAATCAGGCCAGAGATATCAAAATAAGAAAGGATTGATTTCTCGAGTCTGTACAAAAAAAGTGGGGAATGTACATTTGCTTGAGACAGTTTTAAAATTGGTATTTTACGCCTTTGAGCTCGTATAGAGCCCATGATTATATTTCGACGAAAATCTGATTCTTCTGCATACTGCATCAAATAAAATGCCTCTGGTTCTGCTTCGTAATTAGTATAAGTAGGCTCATTTATAGTAAAAACTACTGAAAATCTTGCTTTTCTTGACCGCATTCCAGGGTCCTCTAATACGGCTGCTTCGTATTCTCCTTCTTGCCGTTCAAACTCGTCAATTAATTTGTATGCCCGTCGAGGTATTTTTTTATTAATTCCCTTTATTCCCACTGATAACGTTTTTAGTTTTTTATCATACA